TGAGGTACTATTAAATCAAATCCATTTTTGGGGGGGATTCGGATTACTATTATCAATTAGAATGATTTATGGTTGGGTTGGTTGGGCTAATAAAATGAAGTATCCAGGCTCCGTTTAGAAAAACCCAATTGGTAATATATCTATGATTACTACTTGTATCATAAATAATTCCTATTTGTAAAGAGATCCCGTTTGGAAAGAGAAGCGGTCTCAATTAATCAATGTTAATCAATCGAATGGATGAATACATCAAATATTTGGCGGAAGGCATGAAATGAATTGAAAAAAAAAGAAAGTCATAACAAAAAGAAATGGTAATGAGAGCATTTGTCCTATATGTGCAAATAGAAATCGGGCGGATCTTTACCCGGAGTAGAGCATAAACCTAAAAAGATTAACGAGGCCCATTCAAGAACAAGAAAATTACATCGTGATTTGGATTGGATCTCGATGAAACAATACATCAATGAGAAGTTAATTCGATAAGTTTAGTGAATTCTTTTTTTTATTATAAGGAAAGGAGTCAAAACTCGTCTTTATTGAAAAATCGAAGAAAAAGTCCTTTCGTTAGAAACCTGCTATGAAAAAAGAAAGAGGACTGGAATCTACACATTGATTCGTTTTTTTTCGCAATTTTTTTTTTTGAACCGTATGCGTCAAAAGATGCATGTACGGTTCCTAAGGGATACAACTTTACCCTAATCAACCGACTTTATCGAGAAAGATTACTTTTTTTAGGCCAAGAGGTTGATAGTGAAATATCGAATCAGCTTATTGGTCTTATGGTATATCTCAGTATCGAGGATGATACCAAAGATCTGTATTTGTTTATAAACTCTCCTGGCGGATGGGTAATACCCGGAGTAGCTATTTATGATACTATGCAATTTGTGCGACCAGATGTACATACAATATGCATGGGATTAGCCGCTTCAATGGGATCTTTTATCCTAGTCGGAGGAGAAATTACCAAACGTCTAGCATTCCCTCACGCTTGGCGCCAATGAGGTTTTTATTTGAGAGAAAAAAAAAAAAGACTATGCCTTCGCCATATGAAATATGAATATTAAGTAATAATAGCATGGCACTTTGAATTCGATATGAGAAAGTTTTTTATTGTTTTTTCAAAACATTAGATTATGTATCGAAAGAGTAGTATGAGATTAAAGGTATTTCCGATTTTATCTTATCTATCGGGAGTCCAGTTCAGCGTCACAAACTTTTTTGTTTTCACACTAGAGGACTTTTAACATATGTTATGAAAGAGTGCGAAAATAAAAAATAAAATAAGATTATTTTTTCCTTATTTTATTTGATCGGCTCAAAAAGAAACTTTGGGATTGCTGAATCACAGACAAAAAAAATCATAAATATATAAAGCAACGGAGCCATCATAGTATTTTTAAACTCCTTGGAAAGGAAGGGTGGTAATTTGATCATTTACCGATATGGGTCTGATAGATCCTATTTTTCTCTGTCTTTGATGGAAGGTAAGGGTCAATTTGATTGTAGAGCCGTATGCAACGCACAAAAGATGCCTGTACGGTTGTTCAATTCTATCTTTTTTTTGCTTGTTATTCTTTATCTTTCTTTCTTTTCTCTTCCTTTCATCATGCGAGATAGAGGAACCTTTTATTATGTTATATCATCAGGGTAATGATCCATCAACCTGCTAGTTCTTTTTATGAGGCACAAACGGGAGAATTTATCCTGGAAGCGGAAGAACTGCTGAAACTGCGTGAAACCCTCACAAGGGTTTATGTACAAAGAACGGGTAAACCTTTATGGGTTGTATCCGAAGACATGGAAAGAGATGTTTTTATGTCAGCAACAGAAGCCCAAGCTTATGGAATTGTTGATCTTGTAGCGGTTGCATGAAAATAGCATGGATTTCGCCCAACTCCGTGATTTGAGATTTTATCTTTTTATTTTACCAAGTTTAATATTCTATCTATTAAAACTTATTTAATAGAATATTAACTAGAAGTAATTCATAATCATCTGGTTAGGATCGATCTAAACCAGCCCATCATATTATGGATATGATTCAACATGCCAACTATTAAACAACTTATTAGAAATACAAGACAGCCAATCCGAAATGTCACGAAATCCCCCGCTCTTGGGGGATGCCCTCAGCGTCGAGGAACATGTACTAGGGTGTATGTGCGACTCGTTCAGATCATGAGCTAGCCCAAAAGAAAGAAAACAATTTTTCCAGTATCCATGATCAATACCGATGAATAGGATAGAATGGAAAAACAAACTCCATTCACTATCTAAAAATAAAAAAATCTATCATATCCCTATCCCTCTATTGTGTATGAAATTTATGGTTTCCATTGGTGCAAATCCAATCACCTCAATTTAAGATGATAAGCAATTCTCCATTGATAACAAATGGTTATCCATTAAGCGGAGGAAATCTGATTGAAAAAACAGAAAGATTAGGCTCTCCCCTCTTGCCAAGAACGGACTAACAAGGTCAGCTACCCAGCTA